ATTTCATAGTTATTCCAATTGGATGGATCTTAGTAATGGAATAATAAGCCATAATTCATTGGTTGCTTGTATCATTAACCATTTCTTTATTTTTATGCGAGGAGCTTACCATGAATCCACTGATTTCTGCTGCTTCCGTTATTGCTGCTGGATTGGCTGTAGGGCTGGCTTCTATTGGACCTGGAGTTGGACAAGGGACTGCTGCGGGCCAAGCCGTAGAAGGTATCGCGAGACAACCAGAAGCAGAGGGTAAAATACGAGGTACTTTATTGCTTAGTCTGGCTTTTATGGAAGCTTTAACAATTTATGGACTGGTCGTGGCATTAGCGCTTTTATTTGCAAATCCTTTTGTTTAATCCTCGAAATAAATGGGAAAGTCTTATTTTTATCTTTCTTATTTTATTATCTTAGATTTGCCGCTTCATTTTTCAAATTATATCAAGATTTCATTCAATCCTACAATAACTTTAACTTATTCGTTGAGATAATACAATACCCCGTGGGAAGGACTAATTTGAGGATCAGGAATTAGCGGATCCACTCGCTTTTTTCCTTCCCGTTCTCGGTCCAATGGAACCCCCTTTTTTAGTACGCCTTGCAACGAACGAGATATATCGTAATTGATATGATACCTGGCCTGGGACCTAATTATAATTAAGTATTTTTTTTGGGGGGGGAGTTCAATTGAAATTAAATAGATTGAGAAATACGGAAAAAATAAAATCAACAAAGGGTGAAGTAATACAAAAAGAACTCTGTTCAATTTAGTCAGTCCTATCTATAAGAGGAGATCATATGAAAAATGTAACCGATTCTTTCGTTTCCTTGGGTCACTGGCCGTCCGCCGGGAGTTTCGGATTTAATACCGATATTTTAGCAACAAATCCAATAAATCTAAGTGTAGTCCTTGGTGTATTGATTTTTTTTGGAAAGGGAGTGTGTGCGAGTTGTTTATTTCAAGAATAAGCTGGATCTAACCAGCTGCACTTTTTTCTTTATAACTAGGAAAGAAAGGTGCACGATCCCGCGAATTACTTCTGAATCAATTCAGAAATCATATGTACGAACCGTAGCATTTCGTGATTCGTTGGTAAATACACTTTGATTCTCTATTAACCAATAATATGGGGCCCTAAACATGGTTAAAGCTAAATTGTTTGAAGTCTGGGCGCAACATTGGTGTTCTTTCTACCACTATGTTAGTATGGCGAGAGTTTCAAAACGAATCCTTGCATTTTATCCGATATAGAACACTCATATCGATAAAATGATTTGTGAACCTTTTATTGTTACTGAAAAACGAGAATCCCCTCCTTTTTTTATCCAATGCGGAATCGACGACCTATGTATAAAGTAAGCGGAATTTTTTGGATTTGAATAAAAAAAAAGAAACAACTTTGCCGATAATTACAGATTTTTTGTCTGGTCGGAAGAGTCCTCCGAATATTCTGGTCTTGGATCAACGATCCGTTTCAATATTTTTGAATCCGAACAGAAAAGAGAGGATAAGCTCATTATATTATATATATATAAAAAAAAATATAAATAAAAAAGTGATACGGGAATGCCCCATAAGTAAGTGAGCGTGAGAGCCAAATGAATCGAAAGATTCCTGTTTGGTTCGGGAAGAGGTCATGGAATTTTTAAAATTAATTGTAATGGGAAGATAATCTACTTTCATTAAGTGATTTATTAGATAATCGAAAACAGAGAATCTTGAGTACTATTCGAAATTCAGAAGAGCTACGCAAAGGGTCCATTGAAAGGCTGGAAAAGGCCAAGGCCCGCTTACGAAAAGTGAAAATAGAAGCGGATGAGTTTCGAGTGAATGGATATTCCGAGATAGAACGAGAAAAATTGAATTTGATTAATTCAACTTATCAGAATTTGGAACGATTAGAAAATTACAAAAATGAAACCATTCAGTTTGAACAACAAAGAGCGATTAATCAAGTCAGACAACGCGTTTTTCAACAAGCCTTACAAGGAGCTCTAGGAACTCTGAATAGTTGTTTGAACAACGAGTTACATTTACGCACTATCGGTGCTAATATTCGTATGTTTGGGGCGATGAAAGAAATAACTGATTAGTCCTTCTACTGTAGGTATTATTTATTGATTTTTCCTTTGCTTCTGAAAAAGAATTAAGCAAGACTCATGGCAACCCTTAGAGCCGACGAAATTAGTAATATTATCCGTGAACGTATTGAGCAATATAATAGAGAAGTCAAGATTGTGAATACTGGCACCGTACTTCAAGTAGGTGATGGCATTGCTCGTATTCATGGTCTTGATGAAGTAATGGCAGGTGAATTAGTAGAATTTGAAGAGGGTACAATAGGCATTGCTCTTAATTTGGAATCCAATAATGTTGGTGTTGTGTTAATGGGTGACGGTTTGATGATACAAGAGGGAAGTTCTGTAAAAGCAACAGGAAGAATTGCTCAGATACCAGTGAGCGAGGCTTATTTGGGTCGTGTTATAAATGCTCTTGCTAAAC